TTTCTCATTCTGCATTGAATCATATGAATCGATCTAGCAATGATGGAATTTCGATTCTGTTTACTGAATCACATGAAATTTTACCCAACTCCATATATATGGAATGTATGAAATACGTATGAACGGAGGAAAAAAGATGATTTTAGACTTAATTTTAGACTTAGTTAAATTGGAATTTCTAAGAGACAGATCCAAACGGAAAGGAATTGATAAATTCCACTTAGAATTATGGAGTTTTTTTATTTTGTCTAGAATAGAAAATTCACTTTATACCATTATTATGATATTACATATTCCAATCCGATTGGATATCAGAAAAATAAATGGATTCGGGATTTGATCCATTCACGGAGATAAAGACATAATAATCAGAAACAATATAACAATAGAAAGTTAATTTTTTGAGTACTTAACTCTTTCGTGAATTCCATTGTTCCAAAAACGATTTGCAGAGAACTCCTTTTTCTTTTTTTCGTAGAATTTTTATTTTTAGAATACGATTGAAGTGCATAAGAAGGCTTGTATTTATTAAACCCGCGCTGCTATAGCTATCTATCCATACATCGCTCTCTTTTATTGCATACTTCTACTCGGGACAGCACATGTCGTACTCTATCAAAATTTCTATTTTCTCTTCAATCTAATCAATCTAAATTGCAGTACGACAGGTGTCCGCCAATTCCCTATAAGCAGGCATCATACACAAATAATATACCCCATAAGCTAACTGTGGAACACAACTTATGTTTGGTGTTTGGGGTTTACATATAATAATAATTGACATTATAATTGAAATTGAGTTGAGAAGGTTTTTTTTTCAATAAAAAAATCAAGACTGATTAGTTATATATCAATTTTGATTTTCTTATATCGTTTATCATTAGGGAAAGACAATTTGAGATGTAAATCCAAGAGTGGGTCATGAATTTACAGTCATATAGTTAATGGTTCCAATTTGTTCTGAATTTTTGCTTTTGTAACTGAAAAAAATTCCCATTTGGTTTTTTAATAGAAAAGAGAGGTATTTAGATATTGGGTGTTTTGAGATACTATAAAATTAATTGAAGGGAAGGAGCCGGCCCCCCCCAAAAAAACAAATAACAAATAAAGGGGAATATTTTCATCTATTTGGTATCGTTTTGGCGGCATGGCCGAGCGGTAAGGTGGGGGACTGCAAATCCTTTTTCCCCAGTTCAAATCTGGGTGTCGCCTGATTAACAAAAGACAAGACTCGAAATCCCTTATTCTTTATTCTCCTTTGCTGTTATAACTCGCCGAATTTTTCCCAGCAAAACACGCGTAGTCTTGAGACTTTCTTGATTGGAAACAGCTGGGGATTCCCTTCTTTAAATTAAAGTGCCGTAACTCGTTGTATTTAGGATTCAAGGAAAGATTATAGTCGTGGAAGGGCTATCATATCAAATAAAGAGTTACCGATTTTTTTCCATTACTAATGTCGTGTCTACTGGCCGGGTCTTGAATTAGATTGGATGGATAATTGGCTTTTTTCTTTTACTTAATGATAATGAAGGACAAGAAAAATAAAGAATAGGTATCAGTATTCCTACATATATATATTAGTAGCATTCCCTTTGATACTTCAAAAGAAAAGCGTAACTGCAGTTTCATTTTTCATATTTATTGGAGTCTTTCATCAAGGGTGTTGGGTCAGAATCCCCTTTTGACTCTGCACCAGTGATTCCACTATTATTAATAAACACTAATGGAATAATTCCTTCATATTCAGAGAGATAGGGGACATAATTCACATGGATATAGTAAGTCTCGCTTGGGCTGCGTTAATGGTAGTCTTTACATTTTCCCTTTCACTCGTAATATGGGGAAGGAGTGGACTCTAGAGATACTACGAATTGAGTTGTGGAATCAAATTGTATCACTTTTTTATAGATTTTTTATAGATCGTTTTGCAAAGCATAAATAATCTTTATTAATTATTTAATATATTGAATTCATTAATTTAATTCAATTTCGAATTAAAAAATTGAATTAATAAAAATATCTTCATTCCGAAATTGTATTGGCTTTTATTTCTGCTGTGCTTTATTGACGCGTTTGCTATCATGGCTGAAGGATTCAAAATCAATAGGATAACCCTTTTCGAATTTCGAAATCCGAAGAAGTTACCATAGAACTCCTTGGATTATCTGTAAACCGCGCAATCAATTACTTCTTTGAAATGCTAAAAAAAAAGATTACTTTCTAATTTTCTATAAATTAGAAAATAATAAGAGTTGCCTCGCGATTATTTCAGATTGATTGGAATCAACAAAAATCAAATAGATGAAGCAAAGAAATAGAATTGAGATACTATGTACATTCCATATATTTAATTGATATTAACATTTATGAAGATCCATATACATATTGTAGATTGATCTCGATTCAGTTTGTATCTTTCTAGATTACAATAATAAAAATGGATAGTATGGTCGAACGATTCAAAAATGAATCGTTCGACCATACTATTACTATCGGATCTTAGAGGCTACTGCGGATTCTAGTCCGTTCATTGCATTTGGGAAATTGAATTTTTTTTTTTGAGTTCTTAAATCATTGATAAGAACTAAGAAATCAAGTGTAATTCAAATTAATCACTTTAATTACTTTGACTGACCGTTTTTACATATATTATAAGCAAAAAAGCAGTAGGAACTAGAATGAACAGTGCAGTAGCAATAAATGCGAGAATATTTACTTCCATAATCTCATCGTTTCGTTTTTTTTTTTTTACTTCGCAATAACTCGGGATTTAATCCCATAGAGATGATAAATCTTTCGTTTGTCAATTCAATGGGATCGATTCGATTTCAATGATATTGAATCGGATCAATATCATGAATAACAATATCTGAGCTATCAAGTCGATTCATCGTCGAGAATTGAATAGTATAACATAGGCGGATCTTTTATCCACATACCAATACAAACTTAGATTCCTGATTCACTCAAAAGAATTCCTTTCCTTTATATTTTAAGACTTTATTTTGATTTATCATTCTTTTCCATTCTGTCTTTTCGATAACCTACCGCCTTCCTTGTACAATCATCTACCCGCTTTCCACTTCCATTGTTTCCAAACGGTTTACAAATAAACCCAAACAAACAGAAAATAGAAAAAAGGAAGGAGTTAAGTTCTAAACTCCTTTTTTTTAATGATCTAATTTTCTTGGAAAACAACGAAAAAGAAGGATACCTCGGGGAATGAAACTATACCATTTGTACCCAGTTTAACAGAAAATGGAGAGAGATATTTATGTATTTTTTTATTGGATTTTGATCCGTCGGGACTGACGGGGCTCGAACCCGCAGCTTCCGCCTTGACAGGGCGGTGCTCTGACCAATTGAACTACAATCCCGGAGAAATAAAACGTACAGCATCCGTATTCTTATGATTTGATTCAAACCATTTCGATTTCGATTAATAGTGCCCTGTTGGAACAGAGACGTGAGTGATATCCACATGAATATACACTTTAGTGAAAGAAGAAAGCAGCACGGATTATTGATTATTAGTAATCCTTTCGTTATTGCCAAATCGATTGAGAATCCATTTTTCATTGAAAAAAGCGTCTTTTTGTCTTTGCTTTCTTCTTTTCATTAGACTTTATACTTAATAATCCTGATAGAAATCTAGATCACTAGCAAGATCAGAATCAGAATTTATGAGACAAAATAAATGGAACAAATAAAAAAATAGTGGTGGGGATATATCAGAAAATTTGACTTTTTTGATTCTTTCATATCTTCCATTTCTGGAAAACTAAAGGGGTTATATCATTTCATGGTGAATCAGCGAATTATTAATTATTGGGCCGAGCTGGATTTGAACCAGCGTAGACATATTGCCAACGAATTTACAGTCCGTCCCCATTAACCGCTCGGGCATCGACCCAGAAAGAGTCTATTCGAGTCTTATTGATAATCCATGATCAATTTCCTTTCGTAGTAACCTACCCCCAGGGGAAGTCGAATCCCCGCTGCCTCCTTGAAAAAGAGATGTCCTGAACCGCTAGACGATGGGGGCATAATTGCCCGACCGCCATCATACTATGCTCATAGTATGAGCAGTTTTTTGAAATTGTCAATATAATGGAATGGTATGACTAGATCCGAAGGATCTTTACGTCTTTTCTGATCCCATACCATAGCATTTTTTGATTCGTTTTCGTCATTTATATTCATGAATCACTCATTCGAATCTTTATTCTGAAGATTCTAGAAAATTAATATAAAAAAAAGAAGGTTAAACTTCATTTCTTCCACTTTCATGCATTGATTAACTTCTTGTTAAGATCAGAGAGGCGTATCTCCATATCACACTAAGCCAGGAAATTAACAGATGAGAAATCGAAATCTGAAAATCTGGGGGATCAACAAGTTATCGAAATTTGTTTTTTCTCTAAAAATTGGGTTCAGAGCACAACCAAAATCTCTTCAGCACATGCTTCAATAAAATATCTTGGATCTACGTCGAATTGGTAGGTACATGTATCCATCAAATGAATTTTGTTTCGTTCTGATGGGGGTCAGGTCAATTCAAATCAATTTCATTCGGGTCGGTCTTGAAACAATTCATTTTGTTGATATTTATCAAATTCAATATCAATAAACCAAAATTACTTTATACCTATACTCCTTAAGTAAATCCAAATACTCCTTAAATAAATCCAAATTATCGTTCCCGAAGGGGACACTAACTAGTATGAGTCTACTGTGTATACTTATAATATAACTTATAATATATATATATACATAGATAGATCTATCTTATGCGCCTACTGACTCATTCAGTAATTGAATAAAATGGCCCTTTTAACTCAGTGGTAGAGTAACGCCATGGTAAGGCGTAAGTCATCGGTTCAAATCCGATAAGGGGCTTTTTGGCCGTTTTGATAAAAAACCTCAAGCGATAATATTAATATTTAAACGAAGAATAAAGATATTACTTTTTTTTGTAATAAAAAAAGAGTAACCAACTG